ATCTCCACACATATATGAATGATTCTATGTAAGTAAAAATTTACCAGTTTCCTTTTTGGAGTTTCAACAATCAGACATTGCAAAGAATCCAGTTCTTACAGATAAATGCTCAATACCCAAGTAGGCTTACGAAGTTGATTATAATCAAGTGCTTTCTGGGTCGTCTCAGACCTTTCAATTGCACTTTATCCCCCAAAATAGCGAGACTTTTTATATACAAAGGATTTACTTGTTACTAATAGAATTTAGCCTCTGTTCTTCTTTAGATCCCTTGTTTCACTCCGATAGTATAATAAATCAAGTCAATGCATAGGAAATGAATCCATTTCCATACTATTAAATAAGTGAACGATATAAAACATAATCTAAATTTAGCCACATCACTTATTCTTTTGACTGGATCTTACGGAGCCTGTTCATACATGACATGGTCGAGTCTGATCATAGAAAAAAACGATTCTTTTCAAACGAACCAGCCTATCCTCTATATGGGGTTTCACGGTGGTTGGAACAAAGACACATTTTTGGTTGTGAATTCAAATGTGGCAGATAAGGACATATATTCTGCACAGCCCAATCAATAGTTCAAGTCACACACTCCCATAATCCATTTTATCTTCAGAGAATTCACTTCAACTATGACTGTCACATATCAAATATATCAAATATATATAAATAATATATTTGATATATTTATATATATTTGTGGAGTTGAAGCGAAATATCCAAATACATGTCTTATTCTTTTCAATAATCCATATTTATAGCGATGAAATACTATTGTTCCTACCCCAAGCGATAAATGATTGATTCCAAATAGTATAATATAGACTCTTTATTTTATAAAGGGCCGGAAATACCTTGCTTACGTATCATTAGGAAGTGCATTAACATAAATACGGCAGTAAGAAGAGGTAATACAAAAGTGTGTAAACTATAAAAACGAGTCAAAGTGGACTGTCCCACACTAGCACTTCCGCGTAATAACTCTACCAAGGGCGATCCTATTACAGGAATAGCTTCCGGCACTCCTGTTACAATTTTTACTGCCCAATAACCAATTTGATCCCGGGGTAAGGAATAACCAGTTACACCAAAAGATGCAGTCAATACACCCAAAACCACACCTGTAACCCAAGTCAATTCGCGAGGTTTTTTAAAGCCACCAGTGAGATACACACGAAATACGTGGAGGATCATCATTAGTACCATCATACTTGCCGACCATCGATGAACTGATCGGATTAACCAACCAAAGTTAGCTTCAGTCATTATATATTGAACGGAAGCAAAAGCCTCCGTAACGGTCGGACGATAATAAAAAGTCATAGCAAACCCCGTTGCTACTTGTACTAAAAAACAAGTAAGCGTAATTCCTCCTAGACAATAAAATATATTGACATGAGGAGGAACATATTTACTAGTTATATCATCTGCAATTGCCTGAATCTCAAGACGTTCTTCGAACCAATCATAGATTTTATTGAGATAGGTAAGCCGAAAAGCCCCCCCTAAGAACCGTATATGAAAATTTCACCTCGTACGGCTCAAACAGAAAGACCATAATACAAGTTCTATCGGATATGTATTCAAAACTTCCTAATTCTCTGATTCACTCTTTTCTAAAGATAAAGAAAGAATAAAAATACGAAAACTCTTTATTATGGTTACACTGCCACAATCTCAAGTCGGCTCATTCATCTCTATGTTGATCAGGCCTCTTGAATCTTCTATTTCCCTATTTTCTTTATTGTTTTGTTATTTTTATTTGTGTGTAATGAGACTTTATTACGGTTTTATTTATTATTGATAGGAATTCTCTTGTTAAGACCCTATGAATCAATTAAAACTTCAGATTCATACTAGAACCACGATGAGTCAATAAAACCTTTTCAAACCAAGTCCAAAAATTCCTTGAGTAAGGAGTAAGAACTGTTAGATCATCACTTATTCAATGAATAGACATAATGACTAAAAATACAAAGAAACCCTTGTACTTTAGATCAAAATAAGCATAAATGGGAGTTTGAAAAAAAAATGAAGAGTCCGGCTACGAAGTCTGAATATTAAGGATGAATCATAGTTCTAATACTTTAGTAGTAATCTATTTCATATATTCCGTGCTTCAGATACTAGCATAGAATGACAATATCCGACGAAGTAAAACCATCTCTAGCAAGATGACAGACTCACTCTCTGTACTATCCATAGGATCAATTCTAACAAGTCACACACTCATATTCCGGAAATACAGAAACAAAGAAATTTCACGATCGAACTACCAAAATAGAATAAGATAAAAATCAGAGAACTAAATGCTTCACTTTGTATTGAAAAGTTAGTTAATAGTTTTTGTGAATCTAATTGATTGAAATTCCATCCAGTAAAATAGACGAATTATAAATCTCCAAAATAATAGATAGGAATATTGCAAATAGAGCCATTGCGAGACCCATCAAAGGAGTAGTTCCCCACCCAGGAGCTACTTTACCATATTCTGAATTCAATGGTTTCAATAAATTCCCTACACTAGTTCGTCTTGAACCAGATCTAGAACTACCCTCAACAGTTTGTGTAGCCATAAATCCTATTTTCTATTCATTGAGATCTGTTGACTTTGTATACCATTCCGTTGTAAATAAATGATCTTAGCATAGATCCATTGCGGTCTTGAAATTATATAATTCTATAATAATGGAAACAGCAACGCTAGTTGCCATCTTTATATCTGGTTTACTTGTAAGTTTTACTGGGTACGCCTTATATACTGCTTTTGGGCAACCCTCTCAACAACTAAGAGATCCATTCGAGGAACACGGAGACTAGTTGAAGTAATGAGCCTCCCAATATCGGGAGGCTCATTACTTTCAATGGAAATGGAAATAATGAAAAATCATTTCACTTTATGGAAATGGAAATAATGAAAAATCATTTCACTTTTTAGTTGGAACTTTAGGCGGTTCTCGAAAAAAGATAGCGAAAAAAATGATTCCTAGAGTTGAGACTAAGAGGAATGTATAAACCAATGCTTCCATAGATTCGATCGTGGTTTACAATTATAGCTTCCATACCTGCTTTATTTGAGATCGCTTACCGGATAAAGAAAGAACAAGACACGAGTCAAAGAAAAGACAGCGATTCAAATCAAGATTTATCGGTATCCTATACCAAATCTTAAAACGAAAGACAAAAAATAACAAAACAATATTGTATCAGACTACTTGTCTTCTTGTAGTTGGATCTCCAAGTTTTTGGAATGTTCCAAATTCTACTTGAGCATCCAAATCCGGGTCAATACCAGCAAAAACATCCCTAAACAAGGTTCTAGCACCATGCCAAATGTGCCCGAAGAAGAAGAGCAGAGCAAACGAAGCATGTCCAAAAGTAAACCAACCCCTCGGACTGCTACGAAAAACACCATCGGATTTCAAAGTAGCACGATCTAATTCAAAAATTTCACCTAATTGAGCACGTCTAGCATATTTTTTCACAGTAGCAGGATCACTATAACTGATTCCATTGAGTTCACCGCCATAGAACTCAACAGTTACACCTACTTGTTCAACACTATATTTCGATTCTGCCCTTCGAAAAGGAACATCGGCTCTAACAATTCCGTCTCCGTCTACCAAAACAACCGGAAATGTTTCAAAAAAAGTAGGCATACGACGTACAAAAAGTTCACGCCCTTCTTTATCTTTAAAGATAGGATGTCCTAACCAACCAACTGCTATTCCATCCCCGTTGTCCATTGAGCCCGCTCTGAATAATCCCCCCTTTGCCGGATTATTGCCGATGTAATCATAAAAGGCTAATTTTTCGGGAATTTTAGACCAAGCTTCAGATAAACTTTGATTTTCGGTTAGCCCATCACTAACTCTTCGATATATTTCTTGTTGGAAGTATCCTTGATCCCATTGATAACGAGTGGGCCCAAATAATTCAATCGGGGTAGTTGCCGAACCATACCACATAGTTCCAGCAACTACAAAAGCTGCAAAAAAGACCGCAGCGATACTACTGGAAAGGACGGTTTCAATATTTCCCATACGTAATCCCTTGTATAGACGTTGGGGCGGACGGACACTAAGATGGAATAGACCCGCCAATATGCCCAACGTTCCTGCTGCAATATGATGCGAGGCTATTCCTCCCGGAACAAAAGGATCAAAACCTTCCACGCCCCATGCTGGATTTACAGCTTGTACACTTCCCGTTAGTCCATAAGGATCGGATACCCATATTCCAGGACCATACAATCCTGTTACATGAAATGCGCCAAAACCAAAGCAAGCCACCCCTGAGAGAAATAAATGAATTCCAAAAATCTTGGGCAAATCCAAAGAAGGTTTTCCTGTACGTTCATCACAAAATATTTCTAGATCCCAATACACCCAATGCCAGATAGCTGCCAAAAAGCACAAGCCAGAAAACACAATATGTGCACCAGCCACACCTTCGTAACTCCAAATACCCGGATTCGTTATAGTTCCCCCCGTAATACTCCAACCACCCCATGAATTGGTTATTCCTAAACGAGTCATGAAGGGTATAACGAACATACCCTGTCTCCACATTGGATCAAGAACAGGATCAGAGGGATCAAAAACTGCTAATTCGTATAGAGCCATCGAACCGGCCCAACCAGCAACCAGAGCTGTATGCATTATATGGACAGAAATCAAACGGCCGGGATCATTCAATACGACCGTATGAACACGATACCAAGGCAAACCCATGGAAATACCCCTTATATCAATTCAAAATAGACACTATGTAACTTTATTGCACTCTAAAAAAACTATACTATGGACCTTACTTTTTTAGTGGATTATCTCGGGAAAAGGATTACTATTTGTTCTATTCTTTTAGTAAGAATGTTTTTTAATAATAATGAAACAATTTTGTTCGTAGGAACAAAAAGAAGCAGATTTATTCTACATCCGATAAGTACCAATACGCAATGGTAGGGCATTGATAGCATTTTATATGAGTACCTGCCTCTCTATTTGTTCATCATTCAAAGGCCCCATTTGAAAGAATTTTCTTTTATTCATTCTGTCTTCCTTTTTTCTGAACTTATTCAATCGAAATCTATGAATAAAATATGATAAAAGATACAATATTATTAAGACAATAAACCAATTTACGCTTTCACATCAAAGTGAGATGAGATATAGTACTTAATTTTTCTTTCATTTAATGCCTATTGGTGTTCCAAAAGTACCTTTTCGAAGTCCGGGCGACGAAGATGCATTGTGGGTTGACGTATAGTGCGACTTGTCAGATATATTGGGTCATATGGTATTTCCCCGTTTTCTTCCCCGATCGAGATATCCTCTCTTTCGCCCCAAAAAAATGGATTGAATTATCCAAAATTTGGAGCGTGAAATGCAATGAAGTACACTTAAGTTTATTTTTAGGGGGGGGGGTATACAGATTAATATTAGCAATTATAATAATTTATGGTTGGCTTGGTTTAACTAATAAAATAAAATGAAATGAAGTATCCAGGCTCCGTTTAGAAAAAAAACAATCGGTAATATATCTATGATTTCTACTTAATATTATATATTATAATATTATATTATTCTAATATTATTCTATTTTATATCATATTCGATTTCGAATTTCTAATATGATATGAATAGACGTGATTTCAAATTGAATATTTAATATTTGGCGGGAGACATGACATAAATAAATTGAAAAAAAGAAATCGTAGCAAAAAGACGCAGTATTGGGACATTTGTCCTATATATGCAAATCAAAATCGGGCAGATCTTTACTCGGAGTAGAGCATAAACCTAAAAAAATTTAAGAAGACCATTCAGGAACAAGAAAATTACATCGTGATTTGGATTAGATTCCGATGAAACAATACATCAATGAGAGGGTAGTCCGATAAGTTTAGTGAGTTTTTTTTCTTTGATTTATATTCTATTTATATATAGAAATAGATATAAATAGGAAAGAGAAACATAAACAGGCCAAAACTCATCTTTACTCATCTTTTTTAAAAAATGAAAGGAAAACCTTTTATTACAAGTTCGACAGAGCCTGCTATGAAAAAAAAACTAGAATCTACACGTTGATTTTTTTTTTTTCGTGATTTATGTTGAACCGTATGCATCAAAAGGTGCATGTACGGTTCCAAAGGGATACAATTTTATCCCAATCAACCGACTTTATCGAGAAAGATTACTTTTTTTAGGCCAAGAGATTGATAGCGAGATCTCAAATCAACTTATTGGTCTTATGGTATATCTCAGTCTCGAGGATGATAACAAGGATTTGTATTTGTTTATAAACTCTCCCGGCGGATGGGTAATTCCTGGATTAGCTATTTATGATACTATGCAATTTGTGCAACCAGACATACAAACAATATGCATGGGATTAGCCGCTTCAATAGGATCTTTTATTCTGGTCGGAGGAGAAATTACTAAACGTCTAGCATTCCCTCACGCTTGGCGCCAATGAGTTTTTTTTTTATTTGATTTGAGAGAAAAAAGAAGACTATGCCTTCGCGATATAGGAAATATGATTACGTAATAATAGCATGGCACTTCGAATTTGATATGAGAATTTTTTTTTTTCAAAATTGTTACATTATGTATCGAAAGAGTAGTATGAGATAAAGGGTATTTCTTATTTTATCTGATAGATCAGGAGAATCATTTCCGCGTCACAAACTTTTTTGTTTTCACACCAAAAAACTCTTAACAATATATATATATTATGAAAGAATACGAAAATCGAATTTCTTTTTTTATTTATTATTATTATTTTTTTTTTTCAAATAAAAAAAGAAACTTTGGGATTGCTAAATAACAGAAGAAATAAATATATAAAGCAACGGAACCATCATAGTATTTTTTTAACTACTCAAAAAGGAAGGGTGGTTATTGGATCATTTACCTATGTGAATAGGATAGACCCTCTATTTATATTTATTTTATTTATTTTCTATTTCTTCAATGTAAGGTAAAAAAAAGGGTAAAAGGGAATTCCATTGTAGAGCCGTATGCAATGTACAAAAGATGCCTGTACGGTTGTTCAATTCTATCTTTTTTGCTTATTATTATATTATTCTTTATCTTTTCGCCTTTCATCATGCGAGATAAAAGAATTATTTATTATGTTATATCATCAGGGTAATGATCCATCAACCTGCTAGTTCTTTTTATGAGGCACCAACAGGAGAATTTATCCTAGAAGCGGAAGAACTACTGAAGCTGCGCGAAACCATCACAAGGGTTTATGGACAAAGAACGGGCAAATCTTTATGGGTTGTTTCCGAAGACATGGAAAGAGATGTTTTTATGTCAGCAACAGAAGCCCAAGCTCATGGACTTGTTGATCTTGTAGCGATTGAATAAAAAATAAGAGGGATTTCCGCAAATATGCAATTGGATCTTTTCTCTTCTTACCAGGTTTAATACAATATTCTATAAATCTATTAATAGAAAAAATGATTCATAATCATCCGGTTAGGATCGATCTAAACCAGTCCATTATGTATATGATTCAACATGCCAACTATTCAACAACTTATTAGAAAGACAAGACAGCCAATCAAAAATGTCACGAAATCCCCCGCTCTTCGGGGATGTCCTCAGCGCCGAGGAACATGTACTAGGGTGTATGTGCGACTCGTTCAGATGATAGATTAGGCCAAAAGAAAGAAAACAATTGAGTCAGTATCAGTGATCAATACCAGTGAATAGGATAGAATAGAAGAACACCATTCACTATCGAAAAATGAAAATATCTAAAGAGCTAAAAAAGATCTATCATATCCCCTTCTATTTTGGTATCAAATTAATTTATGATTGCTATTGGTACAAATCCAATCACTTCCATTTTGAATTTAAACTGAGAAAGAATTCCCCATTAGTAGCAAATGGTATTCATTAAGCAGGGAAATCCCATTTAAAAAGCAGAAGGATTATGCCTTTACTCTTGCAAGAACGGACTAACAGGGTCAGCTACTCAACTAATCTTCATAATATAATTAAATACCGTTACTGTATGGGTGAGTCTCGTTGTGAAAGACCTATTATTGGATAATTATGGGTAGAGCCAAAGAGTGTGAACTGTACAAGTTAATAATAACATTGATTAAATGAGGAAAGAGGCTCCGGTGTATAGAGAAGACCTTACCGTTTACGAAGTAACCATAGAAACGATGGAACCCACTATACCTATTTATTATATATATTATATATATTTACTACTTTTTTTTACTATTTTTTTTTTGATACCTAGTATCAATACAATTTCTTATTTCTAGATCAGAAGCCTAGAAAAAAAAAGAAAAAATCGTGGTTGGGAAGGTTATAGTAGCAAAAGCCATTGGAATTTTTATTTTATACATTGGAAGAATCCGTTGTGTTATTACTAGGAAAGGGAAGGGAAATAACTGAAAGAAAAGAAATCAATTAGTTATTCATCAAAGTTTCATTTATTCAATGACTAGAATTAAACGAGGATATATAGCTCGAAGACGTAGAACAAAAATTCGTTTATTTGCATCAAGCTTTCGAGGGGCTCGTTCAAGACTTACTCGTACTATTAATCAACAGAAAATACGAGCTTTAGTTTCGGCGCATCAGGATCGAGGTAAGCAAAAGAGATATTTTCGTCGTTTGTGGATAACTCGGATAAATGCAGTAATTCGAGACAATACCGTATACTATAGTTATAGTAGATTAATACACAATCTGCACAAGAAGAAGTTACTTCTTAATCGTAAAATACTTGCACAAATCGCTATATTAAATAGGAATTGTCTTTATATGATTTCCAATGAGATCTTAAAATAAGGAGATTGAAAGGAATCCATTGGAATGTTTTAAACAGAGTTCCCTGGCGAATGAACTACGGGAAGGTAGAGTAGAAATTAGTATGATGGGAAGGTAGAGTAGAAATTAGTACGATAAAATCATATTAGTATGATAAAAAAAAGGAGGCTAGAATATGATAAAGTCGTCACAATAAAAAAATACGTTAAATAAAAAAAGATTGATTCTTCGTCTACTTCTACAATTATTTTTTTTGTTACGACACAAAATCAAATCAGATTTTTGATATTTTTGGAACAAAACGTCAATTCGGATTGGAATTTTTTTTTTTATTCAATTGAAGAGCGAGCCTATTTTTTTTTAGTTCTAAGAACAGTCGTTCTAGGAGTCGACTCGCTTCTTTCAAATTGTTTCTCATTATTAAGAAAAGGTAACGAAGATAAAATACGAGCTTGTTTTATAGCAATAGTAATTAATCGTTGTTGTTTTAAAGTCAATCTATTCACCCGTCTAGATAATATCTTTCCTTGTTCACTAATAAATCGACTAATTAAACTCATGTTTCTATAATCAATTCGATCCCCCGATACAATCGGGGGCAAACGCCTACGAAAAGATTGCTTGGATTTAAAAAAGAGTCGCTTGGATTTATCCATGATTTTTTTATTCCTTGTCCCGAAAATCTTAAATCAATTTGGATCGGATCAAAAATGATTTTGAATTAAGAAATAGAATTGTTTTGTTTATATTTCAATAAATATAAATAAATAAATATAAAATCTGTTAGATATAATTGTTGTTATATATAATATGTCCTTTTTTCATCTTCCTTAAAATATAAGGCGGACACGCGAGCGATAGGTTCCATTTATTTCTTTATCTCCCCGTGAATTGTATGTTTGTAACAAGAAGGGCAAAATTTTCTCAATTCCAATCGACTAGGCGTATTATGTCGATTTTTTTGAGTAATATATCGTGAAATGCCCATTGATTCCTTATTAACACGGTTTCGAACACAACTGGTACATTCCAAAATAATCGTTACTCGGGCATCTTTACCCCTGGCCATGAACCTCCTTTGGGTTTTTGATTAACTCAACTCTTCTATTTTTCTCTTTTACAATCCGAAGCGAAAAAGAAAGGAAGGAACAAAAATAGAAGTTTCTAACTCGAAATCCAATTATGAAAGATTTCGTTGCAATCAATCAATATAGTAATAATAAGTAATATAATACTTTCTACTTATATATTTAGAATTTATAATCGCTGTACAATATTGAATTTTTCATTGAATTTTTCTTTTTTTGTATAATATTGTTGCCACAGTTAGTCCGTTTTCTTTCTCACTCTAGTATTAATTAATTAATTAATAGAATTTTTGGCCTGTAAACCTGAGCCTGAGTTCGTAATTTTACTAGGACGAATCCGCTTTTATTCTTTTTCTAATTTTTTTTTTTTGAATTCTATAAAAAGAAAGAAGAGAAGGGGAGAGATTAGTCACAGATATTTGATTGTATCTCTAATTTTCTTCACCCCTTCTCATCTCAATTACTATAATGAAAAAAAGGGAATATCAATGCATCCGGAAATAAACGATTGATCTCTATCAATAATCCTGCTAAAGACCCAAACCATATAGTACTTACTACCGGTGCCACGGAAAGATATGTTTTTAGATCTCGCATTTAAAATCCTCCTTCTTTTTATTCGTCTTCGTTATTGTAATTTTAATACAATTTGTAATACATAATGGTAATACATATCTGAAGAGATGTGTATATTAGTTAATGACTTACACTTGTATTTTTACGCAGAATTCCTAATGCAAATGAAAATATACAATTTGAAATGTACAACGATTCAATAGATATTCCTTTTCTTTTAAGAAAATCAAAAATACGTCCCTTTCTTTCTGAGAATTCCCGAAAAATTTTTCTTTTTTATTTTTACGTTGGGTTTCCTATTTATTTAGTACGTATATAATATAAGTCTATTATTATTATATAATTATTATTATATAATATATGCCTAAAAAAAAAGAAATGACAAAAAAATTTTGTATTTTTAATAAAAGAAATAAAGATGTGGAAAACAAGCTAGGGATTCTCTACAATGACACTGTAGGCCAATTGAAAGGGATGTAGCGCAGCTCGGTAGCGCGTTTGTTTTGGGTACAAAATGTCACGGGTTCAAATCCTGTCATCCCTACCTATTCCTTATCTTATCAGCAGTAAGGAGGGATCAATTGAGATTGATTAAAATTGGATATACATAATCAATAGAGAATTGTATTCTCTATGATAGTATATATACCCCAGTTGGCTTACAAATTAATTATTGTTATTGTAATTAATTATTGTAATAATTAAGGCGCTCTTAGTTCAGTTCGGTAGAACGTGGGTCTCCAAAACCCGATGTCGTAGGTTCAAATCCTACAGAGCGTGATTCGGTTCTTCTTATTTGTTAGGTCGAAACTAAGACTGAACAATAAGACTGAACAATAAGACTGAAAAAATGGAATAGCAATCTGAATTTGACCTCCTGTAGATTAAAACAAGTGGGAGGTCAATCAAAAAAAAAAGAGATGTTAATTAATCAAAGATCCAATTGATCGCCACGTCTGTATTGTAAATATGCAGTTACGAATAATCCAGCCAAAGTAATAGGAATTAGACCTAAGACAATTCCAAATAGAAAAACTTCAATCATTTCAATTTCTTTGAAAGGGGAAAAGGAGAGGTAATATCTATCCTTAAATATTAATCGGTATTACTCATGAATCTCAATGCCCAAGAATTGAAAATTGACACGGTACGGAACTATAGACTATAGGAACTACCATAGAAGGTTTTTTTTTTATGAATTGTTCGTTCAATTAATTTCAAATAAGTCTTATCTTGTTCAGACCGATAAATAGAGCCGAGGTTATAGTCAAAGCTGCTAGTAGAAAACCGAAATAACTCGTTATAGTAGGCATAAAGAGACTAAATGAAATATGTTTTTTTTATATATATCATATGTTTCTAAAGTACTTCCCTAAATTTAAATTTCCATTCCATTTTTAAAAGAAAAGATATGAAGATAAACCAAAATACCAATTGAAAGTTTTTGATTCATCAATTATTATAATTATAGACGGCGATCCTAACAAAAATAAAGTAACATAGGTAAGAAATCAATTCATCATTTGTGACATCTACCCATCTTGAAATTTCCAATCAACAAATTCATTGTGCAACTCTTGAGTTGAGTAAACTAATAACCAATATCTAATCTATATTAGTCTATATAGTATATAGAATATTATTAAGAAATTTGAAATAATTCTAAAAAAAAGGAAAAATAGTGGTTTTATAACTTCATTCAAAAATGAAACTTTCTTTGAATCACTATGAAATAAAATTACAAAAGCATTTCTATTTGAATCGTTTTTTTATTATATCGACGAATCTATTTTTTTTTTTACTTATTTTGAGTGTAGAACGACGAGTGATCTTAGCTTATAATGAAAATGCCCTTTACTTTTTTGCTTTTCCTTTTGTTCTAATACAACAACAATCCGTGAATACTAATACTATCTAGTATTTTTACCTGATACTCGCTTTCTAGTCCGAAGCTACTAATAGAGAAAACTTTTATATTATTATATTACAAGACAAGCAGTACTATAGGTACTACAGGAATTTTAGTGAT